AATATCAAAAAATGTTTCCTGTTATTTTCCTTTTTGCCCATCTTTTGTCATTTCTATCGGAGACCAATATCTGGCACAATAAGAAATTATTCTATCATTTGTGTACCCACAATTCAATATAGTTGGATATATACTACATATATAGTCTTCTTTTACTCTCATTTTCCCCATTCCATTTTGAATACTTGAACGGTCGATTTTTTTGTCTTAGCTTCAGCTTTTCTTTATATGATATGAATGAAATTCGATTTTTAATGAGTAAAGGCAGAGGAATGTCACATTATGATCTGGATTGCATCTTTCTTTTTCTTTCATTTTATTTTGATTCTTTTTTTATTTCCTTAACTAAAAAAATTAATGATAATTAATTCAGTATTAATCAGTACTATTAATTATTAATATCATTTCTATAACTAATCTTTCTATTAATTCGATCAGATTAAGATAATAAATAGACTAGAAAATTCTATTTATTTTATTTAAAATATAAAATTTATCTAGATAATTCATTAAAAAAAAATATATAATAGTTCAGACATATATATAAACTAATATATATAACTCTAGATAAAATTCTAATCTAGTAATCAGAATTCGAAATACATTTAGAAAGAATATATATTATTTAGATTAGATAAATTATCTATATGATATTATATATAAATATATAGTAATAGATAAGATCCTAAAAAAAACGATTTTGAATTTCAATTCAAATCTTTAATTAAAATTAGGATAATGAACATATAATTGATAAAAAAATAGAAATTATATATCGCTACAGTCTCTTAATCATTATCGTCTATAAATATTGAATATTTATTTGAAATATTCTACTATATTTTAGGTTTCTATTCTTTATTTAGAGTTATAGTTATATTAATTATGAATAGCTAAAATTCCAGTAATTTTTCGAATTACTATGCATGTACAATTTCTATTATATGAGCCCGCTTAGCTCAGAGGTTAGAGCATCGCATTTGTAATGCGATGGTCATCGGTTCAATTCCGATAGCTGGCTTCTCTCTACTTATTTTATTTTTTACATGATTGATAGCGTAGCGTCTCTTTGACATGAAAGAATACTGAAAATAATAAGAATAAAAAAGGCTTCCTCCCCTTTTCCAAGGGTCGCCAATCTATTATGTTGTAGGAAGATCCGATTATGAATAAAAAATTGGAGGAGTTAGATCTTTACACAACAAATAAAGAAAAGGATACTTTTCTTTTTTTTTTTATATACAATAACAATACAACTAGAGTTCGGATATTTATACAATTTATCTCATTATTTTTTATAATACAATACTTCCGTAGATTTTGCTTCATTTATAGTTCAGTTTAAATTTTGGTTTATTCTGCGAAATCCAATTTCAATAAAATAAAAAATAAGGAGTCTTTATGTCTCGTTATCGAGGGCCTCGTTTCAAAAAAATACGCCGTCTGGGGGCTTTACCGGGACTAACTAGTAAAAGGCCTAGAACCGGAAGTGATCTTAAAAATCAATCGCGTTCCGGCAAAAGATCTCAATATCGTATTCGTCTAGAAGAAAAGCAAAAGTTGCGTTTTCATTATGGTCTTACAGAACGACAATTACTTAAATATGTACGTATCGCCGGAAAAGCCAAAGGTTCAACAGGTCAGGTTTTACTACAATTACTTGAAATGCGTTTGGATAACATCCTTTTTCGATTGGGTATGGGGTCGACTATTCCTGGAGCCCGCCAATTAATTAACCATAGACATATTTTAATTAATGGTCGTATAGTAGATATACCAAGTTATCGCTGTAAACCACGAGATATTATTACAGCGAAGGATGAACAAAAATCTAGAACTCTGATTCAAAATTATCTTGATTCATCCCCCCATGAGGAATTGCCAAAATATTTGACTCTTCAGCCGTTACAATATAAAGGATTAGTCAATCAAATAATAGATAATAAATGGGTCGGTTTGAAAATTAATGAATTGCTAGTCGTGGAATATTATTCCCGTCAAACTTAAACCTAACTAAAAAAAAAAGGGGGAGGGGTTCCGGCTATTTTGCTCCCTTTTCGTCGAAGTAATAAATAAAATAGGCAGCAATATTTTGATTCCTTTATTATTTGATACATTGTAGTCAGTAACATTGGTTATTTAGATAAAGGTACGGAAAGAGAGGGATTCGAACCCTCGGTAAACAAAAGCCTACATAGCAGTTCCAATGCTACGCCTTGAACCACTCGGCCATCTCTCCTACATAATGATTATGACTCAAAACCAGAGTGAATAGCGAGTCATTCATATTAGATTATTGGATAGGTACGACCAATCAATTCTAACTATAAAAAATAGAAAACTTTTCATCAAAGAACGATTTTTCCTTTGCGGCTGACGGACTAAGAATCCTTTTTTTATTTTTATTGCTAAACAAGAACCCATGGATCTATTAAAAATTCATGAATCCGCAAGCACAGGGATTTTTATATTTGATTGTATACCTGTTAGGCACAAAAAAAGGACGGTTATTCTATTTTATTTTTCTCTATAGAATAGAATGGTTATTCGACTCTTTTTCCTATTTGGATCATATATCATATCATACATAATTCAATCAAAACTTTTCTCGAGTTATCCTAATCCGTAGGATTAATTCCGTGATTCTTAAACTTCGATGAAATCCGAAGAAACAATTTGAGTAGAAGGTTTTTATCTTTTTTTGAGTCTTTTTTTATGTTATTTCGTACTGTAAAATTCCTTTCTTTGTGGGATCATTTTGCCACGAGAGATAATGAAAAGAATTATAGAATGGATTGTTATCTATGCCTAGATCGCGGATAAATGGAAATTTTATTGATAAGACCTTTTCAATTGTAGCCAATATCTTATTACGAATAATTCCGACAACCTCAGGAGAAAAAGAGGCATTTACCTATTACAGAGATGGTGCGATTTGATTTTTTTATTTCTCGCTTATGAGTCTTAGTAAAAAGACGCATGGGTCGGGATAGAACGAAAAAATATTATAGAAATAAATCTACGCTTGTTGAAGGTGAAGTTTGGAAATAGAAAAATTCCTTCTGTCGTGTATCCCCGATTAATGCAGCCTCAGATGCTTCATCAGCAATTGTTGATTCTAGTATTGAGCGAAAGGTTACACCTATAGGTTCTGTATTACAGGTCAATACTACTCCACTAGTACCAATAGGCAGCATAGGGAAAGAAGCACTACACCTAGGAATCAACACCACGAAAACTTTGTTATAAATTACCCCCTTTCCTCATCAGAATCGGGACTCACAAGAATGGTTGGCACAACAAACATCCATCTCGTTCGTACTTTGGATACCCGTATAACCATCGAAGACTGTTGAAGTGACTAATTCCTAGAAATTAGGGGGCGTTGAGGACAAAGAAATTGTTGAAGGTACCATTTCTATTTACTACTAGCATTAGCCATATATTAGTCATACTTGATGGTAAGAAAAAATCTTTTGCAGGAAGGTTGGCTAGCGATTTCTTGTAAAAACACTAGCCCCACTCAGTTCATAATGAGAAAATTTCAATCTTTTTTTATTCTATGTATTATTCTTATTATGCACATTTAAGGGAGGAGCCGTATGAGATAAAAATCTCATGTACGGTTCTGGAACGGAGATTCTTTGAATCGAATGACGACCGTAACGGATGTCGGCTCAATCCGAAGGAAATTATGCGGAAGCTTTACAGAATTATTATGAAGCTATGCGACTAGAAATCGATCCCTATGATCGAAGTTATATACTCTATAACATAGGCCTTATCCACACAAGTAACGGAGAACATATGAAAGCTTTGGAATATTATTTTCGAGCACTAGAACGAAATCCGTTCTTACCACAAGCTATTAATAATATGGCCGTGATCTGTCATTACGTGCGACTCTCTCTACTATAGAAAGAAAAAGGGAAAGAAAGATAAAATCCACTATTAAATAATAGAAACAAAATAGGCTTTCTACAAATGGATCGTCCAAAACAACGATTTTTATCAGCTGTAGCAAAGACAAAAGCTTCATAGAAGTCAAAATGTGAAGAAATAGATATGCCTAGATACTTTATTCTATGGATAAAGGATCTAATTGATAGAGGAAGCAGAAGCACCGTAAAGATCAATTAGCGAAGTTTTGCGCCAATACAATAATAACTGCTTACTTATAATATGAAAAAAAAAGTTAGGAATCCACTTATGTAATAGAGTCGATCCACTAAGGCAAAAAGCAGCGGTGTAGCATCAGATCCCAAAGATAGTAAGTCTTTTCTGTCCTATGAGGGAAAGTCTTTTTCGACGATTCTATATAAATTTCGATATGAAACTGAGATAGTTACCTTTCAGAAAATTCTAACGATACGGGAAAGACCTATGCTTTATTCTTCGGAAGGTAGGAGAAGAGAGAAAACGGATTTTGAATTCAAGTTCAAGTTTGAAACTCATGTAATTAACCTCTTCAAGTTTGAAACTCATGTAATTAACCTCTTTTGCTTAACCCGATAACAAAATGGGATGGGATAGATCTCTGAGAAATCTCATTCACTTAGTGGATATGGTAGATTAAAATAAAAGGGCCACCAAAAGAATTTACTGCTGAGCCGTATGAGGTAGGAAACTCTCAAGTACGGTTCTAAGGGAAGGAATTAACCCACCTATTCCGACCGGGGAGAACAGGCCATTCGACAGGGAGATTCTGAAATTGCGGAGGCTTGGTTCGATCAAGCCGCTGAGTATTGGAAACAAGCTATAGCACTTACTCCTGATAATTATATTGAAGCACATAATTGGTTGAAGATCACAAGGCGTTTCGAATAAGAACACTCATTTTATTTAGAATTTTTTAAAATAAGTGTTTGTTGGCCCTATCAGTCAGATCATTCCTACGGGAAGAACCAATCAAAGAATTTCATTATATCTCTTCTAAGATCGTTCTACTTCATCTGGGATTTTGTAGGGATAAAGATATACAGTTATATTAGAGAATATAT